CCTGAAATCCAAAATGCAAAAATAGGAATAAAGCTTGCTATTATTAGAAATGTCCAAAAAATATCATATTCGTGAAGCAGAAACATAAATGTACTCCCATTAATGTGGAATAGGCGGAACTGAATTAGTCAATTCAAGTCAGCGTTGTCAATTTATCCAGAACTTCTCTCTTTTCCTCGGTGAAACAAGAATCCGTTTTGCTCAAACCAAAGCACTTAGTTTAGCCTTTGTTTCCTCTGTGCCCTGTCTTCTTTAAAGATTCATCCAATGGAATCCCGACTCCCTTTCTTTTTGATTTCCATTCTATTTATAATTAGAACCTAATTAAGATAGGATGACTAATGTATGCAGCCTAATGAGGAGTAATACTATAAAAATAAAGAACTCTATTTCAGAACTATGAGACAGAATATTCTGTTTTCTTATTTACTCTTTCTTTATTTTTGGATTTTATTTAAAGTAGATCGATTTAGATAATGTATATATAAGCAAAGTAATATACTTCAAACAAAGTAGGAATTCGCAAGATGGAGAAAATCATTGCAGTTATTATAGGGAAGTCTAGGGACTTAGAGCATATCCTATTTGAAGGAGGATGGAATTCAAATCAGGTAAGGGATCCTTCCTTCTATTGATTTGATAGAAATTCGTTTTTCTTTTCCTGTCTCTAAGATTTTCGATGAATGAGCCTGTGGTAATGCTTTTATCTCTATTCTATGGCGCAAGCGACCGTCCAGTCTATAAACAAGTACTAATGAGGAAATGAAAACTATACTAAAGGAAACATAGGATCTCTATCCTAAAATCTAAAAAAAGGACATATTAGGGCTATACGGATTCGAACCGTAGACCTTCTCGGTAAAACAGATCAAACGGATTATTATCGAAATGATTCGAACTGTTTCAAAGACCCAACATGCATTTTTTTGCATTGGGCTCTTTCATCAACTGATGTAAAGATCAGTTAGTCCACCATAGTTTTTCTTTACGGAAAGATAATGAGATGGCTCCCTGTGCTCTGATTGATTATTTGTATTATGATCTATCTAGGAGCAATACCAAAGTGTTTCAAAGGAGGATTATCTTGACTTAGGTCTGCCTCCGGCCTAAATTAAATCAACCTAAGTGAAATGGAGTCTCTATCGTTCCGCTGCAAGAGTTGACTATGAGACTTCATACACCTTAAAGTTCATAGAACGAAAAGAAGTTTTTTGGAGGCCCTTATCCTCATTACGCCTAGCATTTAGTGGGCTGGATATTTACCTTATCAACTAGCAAATCAATAAGGGTTCTATTTGATTAGGCACCTGAATTGGCACCTGAATCGGACTGAACCGACTGTTTGTCAGGCTACTGTTCTCCTATTCTCTCGAATCCATGAAGTAAGACATTGATTTTGCAATAAGATCAATTATGTTCATTGCATAATAAGCTCCCTTGAAAAGCATTGGCGCACGTGTAAGCGAGTTGCTCTACCGAACTGAGCTATAGCCCTTGTCAGAGATATCTTAACATATAGATAATTTCTTGTCAAGATGAATATTCTCTAATGCCAGAGGATATCCCTTTGATCTGTTTACTATATAACATACCAATAACGGAGCAGTATTGCTTATAAAAAGGATTCGATCTATAATCGATCGAAGTAATGGGTCTTCCTTTGTGGTGATAAATTGCCTACTTAACTCAGTGGTTAGAGTATTGCTTTCATACGGCGGGAGTCATTGGTTCAAATCCAATAGTAGGTAGGTAGGTAGAAAAATTACTAGATAGCATTGGACTTACTTCGCTTCGCTATCTAATAACTTTTTCTACCCCTCTTCCCTTTTTCTTTGTATCAACTAAACCATTGGATTGTATTCAATTGGATGGGGGAATCCAATTGATAGCCTCGACTCGTATCCTAGCTCGTCTGAGAGCTAGCTTCGCTTCAACCAACTCTTTCGTACCCTCAGCTCTACTCAAGTTAGCTTCGGCTATTTCAAGTGCCTGTTGAGCTTCTTCCGGATCAATGTCACTACCCAGTTCCGCATCATTTCCTAAAATGATGATCTCATTATTAACTATTCTCGCAAAACCGCTCCACAGAACCGCCGTTAACCATTGGTCGTTGAGGAGGCGTATTCTCAAAGGACCCATATCTACAGCTGTGTTAATGGGGGCGTGGTTTGGTAATACGCCAATTTGGCCACTATTAGTAGATAAAATGATTTCTTTCACTTCACAATCCCAAATAATTCGCTTAGGAGTTAGTACATAAAGATTTAATTTCATTTCTTCAATTTGTTCTCCTCTTCTAAGTTTATAGCTTTCGTGCTAGCTTCATCGATGTTACCCACCAAATAAAAAGCTTGTTCGGGTAGGCCGTCTAATTCTCCGGAAAGGATTAGTTGAAATCCCCTAATTGTTTCTGCAAGACCAACATACTTTCCTGCAGAACCGGTAAAAACTTCTGCCACAAAGAACGGTTGTGATAAGAAACGTTCAATTTTTCGTGCTCTTGCTACAGTTAAACGATCCTCCTCTGATAATTCATCCAACCCAAGAATTGCGATAATGTCCTGAAGTTCTTTGTAACGTTGTAAAGTTTCCTTAACTCTTTGCGCAGTTTCATAATGTTCGTTGCCAACGATCCGAGGCTGTAACATAGTTGAGGTTGAATCTAAAGGATCTACTGCTGGATAAATACCCTTGGAAGCTAATCCTCTGGAAAGTACGGTAGTAGCATCCAAATGTGCAAATGTTGTGGCAGGAGCAGGGTCGGTCAAATCGTCCGCAGGTACATAAACTGCTTGGATCGAAGTTATGGATCCCTTTTTTGTAGAAGCAATTCTTTCTTGCAAAGAACCCATTTCTGTACTAAGAGTAGGTTGATAACCCACTGCGGAGGGCATTCTCCCTAATAAGGCGGATACCTCCGATCCTGCTTGAACAAAACGAAAGATATTATCGATGAATAGAAGCACGTCTTGCTTATTAACATCTCGGAAATATTCTGCCATAGTTAGGGCAGTTAAACCAACTCTCATACGAGCTCCCGGCGGTTCATTCATTTGACCATAGACTAGAGCTACCTTTGATTCCTCAAAATTTTTTTCATTAATTACTCCGGATTCCTTCATTTCCATATAAAGATCATTTCCTTCACGAGTCCGTTCCCCTACTCCGCCAAATACGGATACGCCTCCATGAGCTTTAGCAATGTTGTTGATTAATTCCATGATGAGTACTGTTTTACCTACTCCAGCCCCCCCAAATAGTCCTATTTTTCCTCCACGTCGATAAGGAGCTAAAAGATCGACCACCTTAATACCTGTTTCAAAGATGGATAATTTCGTATCTAGCTCGATAAAGGCAGGCGCAGATCTATGAATAGGGAATGTTGCATTAATATCTACAGGACCCAAATTGTCAATAGGTTCCCCAAGAACGTTGAAAATTCGTCCGAGAGTAGCTCCACCGACTGGAACACTGAGAGGAGCTCCCGTGTCAATCACTTCCAATCCTCTCATCAACCCGTCTGTAGCACTCATAGCTACAGCTCTAACTCGATTATTTCCTAATAATTGTTGTACCTCACAAGTCACATTAATTTGCTTACCGGCAGTGTCTCTACTCTTGACTACCACAGCGTTATAAATATAAGGTAACTTGCCCGGGGGAAAAGTGATATCCAGCACGGGTCCAATAATTTGATCGATACGCCCTATGCTTTTTTCTTCAATTGTGGAAACCCCGGGACGAGAAGTAGTAGGATTGGTTCTCATAATTATCACATAATTTGCAAAAAAAAAAGGAATTTGTCGAATTTTTTCTTGTTGAATAATGCCAAATCAAATCCAAAAAAATAGCCAAAAATCCAAAAGTAAAAAGGAAATGAATTAGTTAATTCAATAAGAGAGAAAGGGGGACGAGGACTTGATTTCGTTGCCCAAGCGAATCCCATTCAATCGTTTACTCATGGAATGAGTCCGTTGGAAAGTTCAATCAATCTTTTTTTTCATATACATTTCGCCTTTTGTGTTGTGGAGGATCTGTCCCTACTCTACTTTCCTATCTAGGACTTCGATATACAAAATATATACTACTGTGAAGCATAGATTGCTGTCAACAGAGAATTTTCTTAGTATTTAGGTATTTACATTCAAAATAAGAAAGGGGCCTATTAAGAACTTGTAAAATAAGGATTAGGGATTGATTTGGGTTGCGCTATATCTATCAAAGAGTATACAATAATGATGGATTTGGTGAATCAAATCCATGGTTTAATAACGAACCATGTTAACTTACCATAACAACAACTCAATTCCTATTGAATTCCTATAGTAGAATTCCTATAGGATAGAACATACATAGGGTGTACGCATTATATATGAATGAAACATATTCATTAACTTAAGCATGCCCTCCATTTTCTTTAATGAGTTGATATTAATTGAATACCCTTTTTGTTTTAAAAGATTTTTGCAAAGGTTTCATTTACGCCTAATCCATATCGAGTAGACCCTGTCGTTGTGAGAATTCTTAATTCATGAGTTGTAGGGAGGGACTTATGTCACCACAAACAGAAACTAAAGCAAGTGTTGGATTTAAAGCTGGTGTTAAGGATTATAAATTGACTTATTACACCCCGGAGTATGAAACCAAGGATACTGATATCTTGGCAGCATTCCGAGTAACTCCTCAGCCCGGGGTTCCGCCCGAAGAAGCAGGGGCTGCAGTAGCTGCCGAATCTTCTACTGGTACATGGACAACTGTTTGGACTGATGGACTTACCAGTCTTGATCGTTACAAAGGGCGATGCTATCACATCGAGCCCGTTGTTGGGGAGGAAAATCAATATATCGCTTATGTAGCTTATCCATTAGACCTATTTGAAGAGGGTTCTGTTACTAACATGTTTACTTCCATTGTGGGTAACGTATTTGGTTTCAAAGCCCTACGCGCTCTACGTCTGGAGGATCTGCGAATTCCCCCTACTTATTCAAAAACTTTCCAAGGTCCGCCTCATGGTATCCAAGTTGAAAGGGATAAGTTGAACAAGTACGGCCGTCCTTTATTGGGATGTACTATTAAACCAAAATTGGGATTATCCGCAAAAAATTACGGTAGAGCGTGTTATGAGTGTCTACGCGGTGGACTTGATTTTACCAAAGATGATGAAAACGTAAACTCACAACCATTTATGCGCTGGAGGGACCGTTTTGTCTTTTGTGCCGAAGCAATTTATAAATCACAGGCCGAAACCGGTGAAATCAAGGGGCATTACTTGAATGCGACTGCAGGTACAGTCGAAGATATGATGAAGAGAGCTATATTTGCGAGGGAATTAGGGGTTCCTATTGTAATGCATGACTACTTAACTGGGGGATTCACCGCAAATACTACTTTGGCTCATTATTGCCGCGACAATGGCCTACTTCTTCACATTCACCGGGCAATGCATGCAGTTATTGATAGACAGAAAAATCATGGTATGCATTTTCGTGTATTAGCTAAAGCATTGCGTATGTCTGGGGGAGATCATATCCACGCCGGTACAGTAGTAGGTAAGTTAGAAGGGGAACGCGAAATGACTTTAGGTTTTGTTGATTTATTGCGCGATGATTTTATTGAAAAAGATCGTGCTCGCGGTATCTTTTTCACTCAGGACTGGGTATCTATGCCAGGTGTTATACCGGTGGCTTCAGGGGGTATTCATGTTTGGCATATGCCAGCTCTGACCGAAATCTTTGGAGATGATTCCGTATTACAATTTGGTGGAGGAACTTTAGGACATCCTTGGGGAAATGCACCTGGTGCAGTAGCTAATCGGGTGGCTTTAGAAGCTTGTGTACAAGCTCGTAACGAAGGGCGCGATCTTGCTCGTGAAGGTAATGAAATTATCCGAGCAGCTTGCAAATGGAGTCCTGAACTAGCCGCAGCTTGTGAAATATGGAAGGCGATCAAATTCGAGTTCGAGCCGGTAGATAAACTAGATAAGTAGATAAAACTAGATATAAAGAAGGTCTAAATAAAAAATAAGCGAAATAGAAAGAGAAAAAAGCAGTTACGAAATGCAGTAATTCTTCTTTATTCTTCTAATTGATTGCAATTAAACTCGGCTCAATCTTAAAAAAAAGATTGAGCCGAATAAAAATAGATCTTGATACGATCATGAGACTTGACAAATCGAGATTCCTCTATTCTATATATTTAGAATATATAAAGGTATAATACAATAAATAAATACAAATATAGTATTATCATATGATAATGGAATCAAATACGCAGTATTTACAGAAAAAGTCTTTATTTATTGGGAAATAATCAATGAAAAATGGGAAAGAATCAATGAAAAAAGATTAGGAATCGCAATGCTACTATACGCGTCCGGAGGAGTATTCGGAATAATATTCTTCTATAATCCATTCTTGTGTCTTGCGCGGGGTCTTACTAACAGGACTTCGCTGCACGGGACGGGTTTTCGTCGAAAAGCTAACTCCACCCGGCATTTTCATACCCTTTGGGTGGTATATCGCCTTAAAAAGTCTAAGGGGGTAGTATGAGATCTGTAGTAGGTAAGAGAATTTGCCCTTTGATTTTGATTGAGTATGCTATTTTTCCGCCTTTACCGCGCATTATTGTATGAGCTTCTAGAGGATAGAGGAGCACGTATGCAGGAAGGAAATTACAGCTTAATAAAAAAGTCTAAAAAAGCTTCAACTTTACGGCACTATCAATCAACTAAAAAGCCCTATGTATGAATCCTTACAACCGGTGGGATAGGATAAGAGCGAGTTTCGGTATACTGGGGTTGGGGGATATCCTTATTTCAAAACCTGACGCGCATCTTGCGTTTGTGGGGGTCCGAGAGTGGTTGAAGAAGTATTGCATGTGGAAGTAGGTAGACGAAACTGATTTAGGATTCGAAATGGGCGCATTCGACTAAAAGTCGTACTGAGACCTTTTTAAAAGGGTATTCTGAAAGAGGTATTTCATTTTCACAATCGCTTTCTTTTGAATCCAATTTCAAGTTCGATTAGAAGGATAGAAAGGCCATGAGGACGGGAAAAGAAAAATCAAATCTTTTTAATCTCCTTTTTTGCAATTTTCTTATTATCCATTCCATTCATTTTTTTTTAGAGTAAGAGTATTCTATATTCTATAAAAAATCTTTATTTTGCAAACTAAAAAATACAATAGTCAATATTCCTTATAATAGATATACTTAATTATAATTATATTATAAGAATCCTAAGATATTTTTCGAATAGATAGAAATAGTAAATTTGAATTGAGACACCTATTCTATGACGGATTTTAACTTACCTTCTATTTTCGTGCCTTTAGTAGGCTTAGTATTTCCGGCAATTGCAATGGCTTCTTTATTTCTTTATGTGCAGAAAAATAAGATTGTCTAGAACCGATGGGGCCTAATTTTCTCAATGTATTTCCACGCAGGATCATAATACAGATATTTTTTAGTGTAAGTAATATAATATGGTAGGGTATGTGGCTCTTTCTACACACAAATGAAAAACGGCTATGGATGCGGATATAGGCTACGAGCATAAATGCATGCATATGCGGAGCCGGGTATAGCGAGTTTTATTTTAAGTGGATCAACAGATATTTTTGGAATAGAAAGTCAATGTATCTAACCAATTATTTCACAGGAGTACTAGTTACTGAAGGCGATTTCAGAATCCAAAAAAGTAAAGTCAAAATCATTTAGCTTATTCTCTCAATTTCAATCGACCGCTGCTGGATTTAGTATATCTAATATGAATTGGCGATCAGAACACATATGGATAGAACTTCTAAAAGGTTCTCGAAAAAGAGGTAATTTTTTCTGGGCCTGTATTCTTTTTCTAGGTTCACTAGGATTTTTATTGGTTGGGGCTTCCAGTTATCTTGGTAAGAATATGATATCTGTACTTCCATCTCAACAAATTCTTTTTTTTCCACAGGGGGTCGTGATGTCTTTCTACGGAATCGCGGGCCTATTCATTAGCTCCTACTTGTGGTGCACTATTTTGTGGAATGTAGGCAGTGGTTATGACCGATTCGATAGAAAAGAGGGAATAGTTTGCATTTTTCGTTGGGGATTCCCTGGAATAAAACGTCGCGTCTTCCTTCGATTCCTTATGCGGGATATCCAATCAATTAGAATTCAGGTTAAAGAGGGTCTTTATCCTCGTCGTATCCTTTATATGGAAATCCGGGGCCAGGGGGTCATTCCCTTGACTCGTACTGATGAGAAGTTTTTTACTCCACGAGAAATTGAACAAAAAGCTGCCGAATTGGCCTATTTCTTGCGCGTACCAATTGAAGTATTTTGAATACCGATTTCATTTTTTTGAAATGAATTGAATGAATTGGATTCGTTATTGTAAGGAGATTTTTGAGTATTTATCTAAAGAAAGGAACAAACGAGGATAAGAGAAAATTGCTTCTAATTTGTTTTGTCCAAGTGAGATATATGGCATAATATTCTTCCATTTTCATCCGAAAGGGCTTTTTTTTTTATTCTATTTCTCTATTCCACTCCATCTAGATCTAAGAAAGAACCCAATGCAATGAAATTCCACTAGTATACAAAAAAGAGGAATAGATACAAGGTCTCAAACCTTGTTATAGAATTTTTGCTTCAAATAAAAAGAAATATCATATAGAGTCAGCGAATGAAATAGAGTCAGCGAATGAAGCAGATTCATTAACAACTCAATTTACAGATCAAAAATGAAAAAAAAGAAAGCATTGCCTTCTTTCCTATATCTTGTATTTATCGTACTTTTGCCCTGGGGAGTCTCTTTCTCTTTTAACAAATGTCTGGAACTTTGGATTAAGAATTGGTGGAATACCAGGCAATCTGAAACTCTCTTAACTGATATTCAAGAGAAAAAGGTTCTAGAAAGATTCATAGAATTAGAAGAACTTTTTCTCTTGGACGAAATGATAAAAGAGAAACCGAAGACACATGTACAAAAACCTCCTATAGGAATACAAAAGGAAATAATACAATTGATCAAAATAGATAATGAGGATCATCTCCATATCATTTTGCATTTCTCGACAAATATAATCTGTTTGGCTATTCTAAGTGGTTCTTTTTTTCTGGGTAAAGAGGAACTTGTCATTTTGAATTCTTGGGTTCAGGAATTCTTCTATAACTTAAATGACTCAATAAAAGCTTTTTTGATTCTTTTAGTTACTGATTTTTTTGTTGGATTTCACTCCACCCGCGGTTGGGAACTACTAATTCGTTGGGTCTACAACGATCTTGGATGGGCTCCTAATGAGCTAATTTTCACTATTTTTGTTTGTAGTTTTCCAGTGATTCTAGATACATGTTTTAAATTTTGGATCTTTTTTTCTTTAAACCGTCTATCTCCTTCGCTTGTAGTCATTTATCATTCAATTAGTGAAGCATAAACTCATTCGATTTCCTGATATTAATCAAATTAGCATCTTTCTTCCTTTAGAAAGAAAGCCCTTTTCCATTTTAGCAAAATTCTTTCTATTTCTACCTGCTCAAGGTATTCATCATTCCAGTACAACTGTTGCAGTAGAATGACAACAGACTCGTGTATAGGGAACTAGATTAGCTTAGCTACCTATCTAATTTATTGTAGAAATTCTGGGATCTGCGATTGGATATGGAAAATAGAAATACTTTTTCTTGGGTAAAGGAACAGATGATTCGATCGATTTCTGTATCGATCATGATATACGTAATAACTCGGACATCTATTTCAAATGCATATCCCATTTTTGCGCAGCAGGGTTATGAAAACCCACGAGAAGCAACCGGACGAATTGTATGTGCCAATTGCCATTTAGCTAATAAGCCCGTGGATATTGAAGTTCCCCAAGCTGTGCTTCCCGATACTGTATTTGAAGCAGTTCTTCGAATTCCTTATGATATGCAACTGAAACAAGTTCTTGGTAATGGGAAAAAGGGAGGGTTAAATGTGGGTGCTGTTCTTATTTTGCCCGAGGGATTCGAATTAGCGCC